CTAACTTTACTAACAAAAATTTTTTGAAATCCACCCATTGAATAATAATGGGAAATTCACAGTCAGGGACTAATAAACGAACTTTAGGGGTTGGGAAAGCCAAATCAAAAAATTCAAAAATTTGCTTTTTTTTGCCAAAAAAGGGGGGGTTATATGGAAGTTTCAATTGGAGGGGTTTGCAGAACGTGTAAAAAGGGGTCAAAATGGTCAGTTTTTGCTCATTTTTGTTACTCAATTAAAGTTTAATGAATTTATATAATTATATATTTATTAATAAATATAATGTTAATATATTATCCTATGAAATATAATATTCTTATAAATATCTTATCTATTTATATATATATATTAATATATTCATTAGTAAAGAGGGGTAATTTATTTAATATTAATAATATCTAAATCTATGATTATCGTATATAAAGTATAAGAACATATTGAATTAGAGGGTATTATCCTAAAAGTGAAACATTATTATCACCTTATTTATCCATTAAATAATTATAATTTAATATACAATAACTTTATATTATATATTTATAAGTATTTATATATATATAAATATTTAATATTAATATATGATATATATATAATATTTATTAATATATAAATACTTATATATATATAATATATATCTTTAAGTATTTATTAATATATAAATAATATATATATATATACTCAATGTATATATTTTTTTTTATTAAAAGCTAAAATTTATGAATATAGTCTAATATAATTATACCATTTTTCAATTAAAATATTATAAATGAATATATTTTTTTAAAAAAAAAAAAAAAAAATATATGGGTATTTACATTTAATAAATAATTTGATTGATTTTTAATTGAATATATCCATGTATTAAAGAGTTATTTCGGTGAATCAGGGTCTTGGGATTTTTCAATTAAACTAACGTGTGGATTGTACAACTTTTTTGTCTGTAAAGTTAAAGTTAAAGGCTAGTTTTGGTCATATAAAAAATTAAAAAATTACTGAGAATTTGTTATAATTAGGTTTGATGAGAATCATGAGGGGGATCTAATTGTAGTAGATGACTTTGCTGGGGGGTTAAGTTAGATACAACAAACCATCAGTAATTTATAGAAAATCGCCATGAGGAACTTAACGTGTGGATTACACGTTTTAAGTTAAGGCAAAGTTTAATTTTGGCTTGAAATTTGGCTGTTTTATTTATTTATATGCAATTTATTATGATTAAATAAGTCTTAGAAAGATGGAGGAAGGCAGTATGTATAATTAAGAATTAGGGGAACCTAGACTTAGAAATTATTATTTAGTACAGACTTAATTTGTGCCAGCAGTTGCGGTTATACAAATTGTACAGGTTAAATTTATTTAATTAAATTAAATGTTAAATATAATTAGTAGATTAAATTCAAATTTATTAGGTGAAATTTTAAATTTGATTTTTCTATTTAAGTGTTTTTGAAGTTGGGAAATTTCTCTTTAGACTAGGATTAGATACCCTATTATTGGAAAAGTATTATCAAAGTTAAAATTACTAATAGCTATGATCTTTAAAATTAAAGAATTTGGCGGTATTTTAGTCTATTCAGAGGAACCTGTTTTATAATTGATAGTCCACGATTAGTTTTACTTTAGATCTAAGCTTGTATATCGCCGTAGTTAGAATATTTTAGTAGAATATAAATATTCAAGGGATCAAATTAAATAGGAATTCAGGTCAAGGTGCAGTTTATTTTAAAGGAAAAATGGGTTACATTGTATTTATAGTTGGTCTTTGTATTTGAAAAGTTTTAGTAAACTGGATTTGATAGTAATTCTCCTTATCTTTTTAGGATGATTATGCTCTAAAATATGCACATATCGCCCGTCACTTTCACTTAAGGTGAAATAAGTCGTAACATAGTAGGTCTATTGGAAAATGGGCCTGGAATGCAAGTTAGAGCTTGTTATGAGTATTTTATTTACATTAAAAGGGTAATTGTTAGAATCAATTTAACTTGAACTTTTGGATTTAATTATAATTTTAGTAGAGTTTGGTTTTAATTGAAATATATAGGGTTTATTATTGTAATAGAATAAATTTATTTATTTATAGGGTAGAGTATAGAGATAGAAAATTTCAAAGTAAAGAAAAGAAGATTTGATTTTTCGTACCTTGTGTATCAGGGTTTACTAAAAAAAGTTAATTATTTAGTTTTCTCGAATCATGAAGAGTTATGGGTTTATATTTTTTAATGTAGCATAATTATTATGGATAAATCCATAGAAATGAAACGTTATTCGTTTCATGATATATCTAGTTTCTTAAGAAATTAATATAATTTAGTATCTATTTAATATTATGGTGTTTTTTAACTTTTATATTGATAGGTAAAAATAATTAAAGGGATGAGCTTTTAATTAGACTACTAAAATTTAATATTTTATGATAATAAGTAGGATTAGAATTTTCCATTTTTAAAAGAATGTTATAATTAGTTATTATATAGTAATTATTTATATAGAATTTAGGTTATTTATTAAGATAGATTCTTGAATTTAATTTGATTGGGGATAATGGTAAAATTAGTAAATTTTAATTGTAGGAATTTTCAGGTTAGGGAGGTTATCATAAGGAATTCGGCAATAGATTTCTCACCTGTTTAGTAAAAACATGGCTTTTTGTTAATTATTTAAGGTCTGGCCTGCTCAATGATGGATTAATTGAATAGCCGCAGTATTTTGACTGTGCAAAGGTAGCATAATCATTAGTTTTTTAATTGAAAGCTGGCATGAATGGTCGGATGAGGAAATAACTGTCTCATGGATAATTTGAATTTAATTTTATTTTTGAGTAAAAAAGCTCAAATTTTATATAAAGACGAGAAGACCCTATAGAGTTTAATAGGCTAAGATATATAGGAGTTTAGGATTTAAATTTTTGGTATTAATTCCTATTTGGTTGGGGTGACAATAGAATTGAATGAACTTCTTTATGTTTTTACATTGATTAATGATTGATTGATCCTTTTTTGAAGATTAAAAGAAAAAATTACCTTAGGGATAACAGCGTTATTCTTTCAGAGAGTTCTAATCGATGAAAGGGATTGCGACCTCGATGTTGGATTAAAGTTGATTTCTGGTGCAGAAGCTAGGATATTGAGTCTGTTCGACTTTTGAAACTTTACATGATCTGAGTTTAAACCGGCGTGAGCCAGGTTGGTTTCTATCTTTTATAAATCAAATATTTTAGTACGAAAGGACCAAATATTTAAATAAAATTTTAATATATGAATAAAAGTAATTACTTTGGCAGAATAGTGCAATAAATTTAGAATTTATGAATGTAATCATCTTTACAGGTAATAATTTATTTTTTAGATTTGGTAGGAGTTTATATTTCTATACTTTTTTTAGTAGTATGTGTTTTAATAGGTGTTGCCTATTTAACTTTACTGGAACGGAAGGTGCTAGGTTACATTCAGATTCGTAAGGGTCCTAATAAGGTGGGATTTTGAGGGATTTTACAGCCTTTTAGAGATGCCATTAAGCTTTTTACTAAGGAGCAGACTTTTCCTTATATGGCTAATTTAAATATTTATTACTTTTCTCCTGCGGTTAATTTGTTTATTAGCTTATTGCTATGAATGTGTATACCTTTTTTTACGGTTTATTTGAATTTTAGTATGTCTATTTTGTTTTTTTTGGCAGTGTCGAGTCTTTCGGTTTATACATTGATATTAGCAGGTTGGTCTTCTAATTCTGGGTATTCTCTATTGGGAAGATTGCGAGCTGTGGCTCAGACTATTTCTTATGAGGTAAGGTTGGCTTTGATTTTTATATCTTTTATTTATTTGATTTTAAGCATGAATGTTTTGGATTTTGTTAAAGTTCAAAAATTTATTTGATTGTTATTTCTCATGTTTCCTTTAAGATTAATATGAATTATTTCTGGGTTGGCTGAGACAAATCGGACTCCCTTTGATTTTGCAGAAGGGGAATCCGAATTGGTGTCAGGTTTTAATATTGAATACAGAAGAGGAGGATTTGCGTTAATTTTTTTAGCTGAGTACTCAAGAATTCTATTTATGAGAATATTATGTATTCTTATTTTCATAGGGGGTGATATTTATTCAGGTTGGTTTTTTCTAAAGTTGACTTTTCTATCTTTTTTTTGGATTTGAGCTCGTGGGACTTTACCTCGGTTTCGGTATGATAAGCTTATGTATTTAGCTTGGAAGAGGTTTTTACCTAGGTCTTTAATATATATAATTTTCTTTTTTAGTTTTAAGGTGATATTGTTAAGTTTATTTCTTTAGTTAATAAAATTTAGTATAAATAATTTATAATTTTATTCTTAAATGTATTAATTGTTCATAAAATTTAGTATCACGATTAGAAATTTTAAAAATAGGAATGTGCAGATAATTACAAGAATTTAGTATTAGGATAGAAAATTTATTTAAAAACTTTATTTGGTTTGTTAATAAAATTTAGTATAAACTAATAGAAAATTTTATTTCTTTTTTATACTTTCAAAGTATATACTTATAACAAGTTCATTAGTTAATTGTAAATAGTTTTGTCTCATAGGGAATATACTAGTGGGTTAATGATGTAAAATAAGAAGTAGGCTGTAGTTAGGATTTGACCAGTTAAAATATAAGGATCTTCAACTGGGCGTGCCCCAATTCATGTTAATAGGGCGATGGTAGACACTATTGATCAAAATAGGATTTTATTGATAGGATAAAATTGATTGCTTAGAAAGTTTTTTTTATTTGTAAATGGAAGAATTAAGATGATTGCAATTCTTAGTACTAAGGCTACTACACCTCCTAACTTATTAGGGATTGACCGTAAAATAGCATAAGCAAATAGGAAATATCATTCAGGCTGAATATGGATAGGAGTAACCAAGGGGTTGGCTGGTGTGAAGTTGTCAGGGTCACCAAGAAGATAGGGGTTTCTTAGAGAGAGAACTACTAATATTGAGGTTATAATGATAAAACCTATAAGGTCTTTGAATGTGAAGAAAGGATGGAATGGAATTTTGTCAATGTTTCTATTGGTACCTAATGGGTTATTAGACCCGGTCTGATGTAGAAATAAAAGATGGATTATTACTAGGGCAGAAACAATGAATGGTAATAGAAAATGGAAGGCAAAGAATCGGGTCAATGTAGCGTTGTCTACAGCAAATCCTCCTCAAAGTCACTGGACAATAGAGATTCCCAGATAAGGAATGGCTGAAAGAAGATTAGTAATCACTGTAGCTCCTCAAAATGATATTTGTCCCCATGGTAGAACGTAACCCAGGAATGCGGTTGCTATTACTATAAATAGAATAATGACACCAATTATTCATGTATGTACTAAATTATATGAACCATAGTAAATCCCACGGCCTACATGGAAGTAGATGCAGATGAAAAAGAATGATGCCCCATTGGCGTGGATAGTACGGATTAACCATCCGTAATTTACGTCTCGACAAATATGGATTACTCTATTGAAGGCTAAGTCAATGTTAGGGCAGTAGTGTATAGCCAGGAAGATACCTGTGACAATTTGAATGATTAGACAAAGGCCAAGGAGTGAACCGAAGTTTCATAGGAGTGAAATATTAGAAGGTGATGGGAGATCAATTAGGGCGTTGTTAATAATTTTAAGTACTGGTGATATTTTACGTAAAGGTGTTTTCATTAGTATTTTGGTCGTAATGGTCCTTGTTTACGATCAATAATTTTTACGATTGCAATAAGTGCGAGAAATAGGTAGATGATTATAAATAGGAGAATTAAGTTTATTGGGAATCTAATGAATTTAATTATGGAGAAGTTTAAATGAAAATTTTCAATTAATGTCAGTTCATTTTTGGTATAGGAATCTCTTATATAATGGTTTCTTAATGATACTAAAAAGCTAATAAAAATGGAAATTGTTAGAAATAGCAAGAGTTCAATTTTTAAATTGAATTTCTCATTTGAGGCGATTCTTGTTATATAGATGAATAGAATCAGCATACCCCCAACTAGAATCAGGAACAAAATATATGAAAATCAGTAATTTAGGCAAAATTGACCTGAGATTATTCTAATGATGGCAGTTTGGAGGAGGAGAACTATTCCTAGTGAAAGTGGGTGGTTTATAAATATAAATAATATTGATAAGGCAATGTTTATGGTTAAAAGAATAACAGGAAATAGTTTATGGAAAATATTAATTTTGGAGATTGAAGATGAGAATTATCTTTTTCCTGATGCTTTTAAAGGTGAACTTATGTTTGGTTTACAAGACCAATATTTTGATTAAATTATAAAAGCTTATGTTAATATATGTTTATATAGGAATATCTATATTCTTCTGTGGATTAGTTATATTTAGTTTAAAGCGGAAACATCTATTGTTAATATTATTAAGTATAGAATTGATGGTTTTGTCGTTATTTTTTATTATATTTGTTTACTTAGGGTCTTTGGGAAATGATTATTTTTTTTCTATGATTTTTCTTACCTTTAGTGTATGTGAAGGGGCATTAGGTTTGTCTATCTTGGTTTCTATGATTCGTACTCATGGGAATGATTATTTTCAGAGGTTTAATTTGTTATGATAAAGTTTATTATAGTTCTTTTTCTATTGATTCCTTTAGTGTTTTTAAACCAATATTGATTGATTCAGTTTGTTTGGATATTAATAGTTTTGTTGTTTTTATCTATGTTTAGTTTTAATTATATTTATATGTATATTTCTTATCTTTTTGGGGTTGACTTAATTTCGTATCTAATAGTTTTACTTAGTTTATGGATTTGTTCATTAATGATTCTTGCAAGGCAAAAGGTCTATAATTCAAGTTTTTGATCACAGATGTTCATGTTTGTTATTGTTTGTTTGATGTTATCATTATTCATGGCTTTTTCAGCCATAAATTTATTTATCTTTTATGTATTTTTTGAAGCTAGCCTTATTCCTACATTAATGTTGATTGTTGGCTGGGGGTATCAACCTGAGCGTTTACAGGCAGGGGTATATATATTGTTTTATACAGTTTTTGCATCTTTACCAATGATAATTGCGATTTTCTATTATTTGGATAAAAATGGTTCATTAGACTTTAATTTTATAAGACTGGAGTTGGGGGAGATTGTTTTATATTTATGTATGAATATAGTCTTTTATGTGAAAATTCCTATGTTTTTTGTTCATTTATGATTGCCTAAAGCTCATGTTGAGGCCCCTGTCTCAGGGTCAATAATTTTAGCAGGTGTTATACTAAAATTAGGTGGGTATGGACTAATGCGTATAATGATGGTTTTTGTTAATTTAGGTCTAAAGATTAACTACTTTTTTATTGGTTTGAGAGTTATTGGGGGAGTTATAGTTTCTTTAATTTGTTTACGGCAAAGAGATATAAAATCTTTAATTGCTTATTCTTCAGTTGCTCATATGGGACTTGCCATGAGAGGGATTTTAACATTGAATTTTTGAGGTATAAGAGGTGCTTTAATAATAATGGTAGCTCATGGTCTATGTTCATCAGGTTTATTTTGTTTGGCTAATGTTAACTATGAGCGGTTGGGTAGACGTAGCCTATATTTAAATAAGGGGTTAATTAACGTTATTCCTAGTCTTTCTTTATGATGATTTTTGCTATCATCTTCTAATATGGCAGCTCCCCCTTCATTAAATCTTGTGGGAGAGATCATATTGATTAATAGTTTAATATCATATGATTCTTTAAATATGTTGGTCTTAATGTTATTATCATTCTTTGGGGCTGCGTATTCTCTATACCTGTATTCTTATTCTCAACATGGGAAAATCTATACTGGTTTATATTCATTTTCATCGGGGAATGTCCGTGAATATTTACTAATACTTTTACATTGATTGCCTTTAAATATTTTAGTACTAAAGGGGGAGTTAATATGTTTATGGTTATATGTAGGTAGTTTAATTAAAACATTGATTTGTGGAGTCAGGGATATATTTGTAGTATTTTACATAATTATGAATATTTGTTTACGTTATTATGTATTTTTTTTAGTACTAAGATTAAGACTATTTCTATCAAGAGTTTGATTTATTAATCAAGATTTAGTTTATTTTATTGAATATGAGATATTACTATTAAATTCTTCTCCTATTGTTATGACAATTTTAATTGACTGGATATCTTTATTGTTCATAAGATTTGTATTATTTATTTCAGCAGCTGTGATTTGATATAGAAAAGAGTATATAGAGGGTGACTATAATTTAGATCGATTTATTCTATTAGTGGTGATATTTGTTTTGTCAATAATACTTTTGATTATTAGACCTAATCTAATTTCTATCTTGTTAGGTTGAGATGGTTTAGGATTGGTATCTTATTGTTTAGTTATTTATTATCAGAATGTGAAATCTCTAAATGCTGGGATGATTACTGCTTTGACAAATCGGATTGGGGATGTGGCTTTGCTTATGTCTATTGCTTGGATATTGAACTATGGGAGATGGAATTATGTATTTTATTTAGAAGAAGTGAAAATGGATTTTTATATGAAAATTATCACTAGGCTAGTGATTTTAGCGGCTATAACAAAGAGAGCTCAAATCCCTTTCTCTTCCTGGCTTCCAGCAGCTATGGCAGCGCCTACACCTGTATCATCATTGGTGCATTCGTCAACTTTAGTCACAGCTGGGGTTTTCTTATTAATTCGTTTCAATTATTCTATAACTGAAGAAATACTATGTTTTTTACTTTTTATTTCGAGAATGACTATATTCATATCAGGCTTAGGTGCTAATTTTGAATTTGATTTGAAGAAAATTATTGCACTTTCGACTCTTAGACAATTAGGTTTAATAATGATGATTCTTTCTTTAGGTGACTATAAGTTAGCTTTTTTCCATCTTTTAACTCATGCTTTATTCAAGGCTTTACTTTTCATATGTGCAGGGAATATTATCCATAGAATAGCAAATTGTCAGGATATTCGGTTCATGGGTAGTTTAGTTCAATCTTTACCTCTAACTTGTGTCTATATAAACATTTGTAATCTTTCTTTATGTGGCATTCCGTTTTTATCAGGTTTTTATTCTAAGGATCTGATTGCTGAGGTTATATCTATGAGTTATTTGAATATTTATATCTATTTGATTTTTTATATCTCTATTGGGTTGACAGTTAGGTATAGATTTCGGTTAGTTTATTATTTATTTGTAGGTGATTTGAATTTTTCCAGCTTAGTAGCGTTGTCTGAAAAAAGTTATATTATGTTGAAGAGAATAGGTTTGCTTATCTTTTTAGTAGTTATTATAGGAAGAGTTTTATCTTGGGTTATGTTTGATTCTTTTTATTTGATTGTATTGCCTTTTTCTATAAAGGTGATGACGTTAATCATGATTTTTATAGGAATAATAATTGGATATTTGATGGCGAAGTTTACTTTAATTTCGAATAATTTGTCATTGAAATATATTAATTTGTCATTTTATCTCTCAGGTATATGGAATATACCAATTTTATCAACTTTAGGAGTTAATTTTTATCCTATCTTTTTAGGAAACCTGTATATTAAGAGTCTTGATCAGGGCTGGACAGAATATTTTGGTAGTCAAAATCTATATAGTTTTTTTCGTTATAATTCTAAGATTTTTCAGCTTGTTTCTAATAATAATATTAAATTGTTTTTTATATTAACTGTTATTTTTCTACTATTTATAATGTTTTATCTAAATAGCTTATGATTAGAGTGTGACATTGAAGATGTTAAGGAAACCTGAGGTTTTTAGATATTTATAAAAATGATTTAATTTTACATTGAAAATGTAATGTTTTAATTAAACTATATAAATATAGAAATATTAACGTAGAATACGCTATTGTTTAAGTTAGAAGCTTAACTATGTATATTTCTTTAATTGGAATATTAATTCAATAATGTCATTAACAGTAACATACCTCTTTTTGGTTTCAATTAATAAATGAGGGTTATGGGATTAACCAATCTTTAGGTCGAAACTAAATGTAATTATTTACTTCTCATTTAAGATAAATTGAGAATTCAATACTTTTTAAGTGCAAATTAAATGTTATAATTAACTATTATCCTATGTTGTTCAGTTTAAGGCTCCTTGATTTCATTCATGGAATAAGCCAATAAGGAGGGTTAAGATAAAAATTATTATGATAATAGAATAATTTAAAAGATTGGATATTTCTAATCTAACAATAAGAGGTAAGAGGAGGGTGATTTCAACATCAAAGATTAAGAAGATCACAGCAATTATGAAGAAATGAAGGGAGAATGGTAGGCGGGCGGATGATTTAGGGTCGAATCCACATTCAAATGGGGAACTTTTCTCTCGATCAATAAATGATTTTTTTGAAATCAGACTAACGATGATTAATATAAAGATGGAAATAATTATGATTACTGAGCCTATTAGTACTAAGTTTATAATTATTTATACTAGGTTTCTAGGTCTTTTGATTGGAAGTCAAATATAATAGTTATACTATACAAATATTGATGGGGGTAGCCTATCTTCCTCATCAGTAAACAGAGATATATAGGAAAAGTCAAACAACATCAACAAAGTGTCAGTATCAAGCTGCGGCTTCGAAACCAAAGTGATGGATTTGGGAGAAGTGGTTTTTATAGTGACGAATTAGGCAAACTAATAGAAATGTTGTACCAATAATTACATGGATTCCATGGAATCCAGTAGCTATAAAAAATGATGACCCATAGGCAGCATCCGCAATGGTAAATGAAGATTCATAGTATTCATAGCCTTGGAGAAGGGAGAAGTAGATGCCCAGGATTACAGTGAAGGCTAATCCTTGTAGGGCTTGATTGTAGTTATTTTCTATTAAGCTGTGATGGGCTCAAGTTACTGTAAGTCCTGAAGTTAATAAAATTAAGGTATTTAATAAAGGGATTTGAATAGGATTGAAAGTTTGAATTCCTTTAGGAGGTCATATTATCCCAATATCAATTGCTGGGGCTAGGCTGTTGTGGAAAAATCCCCAGAAAAATCTGATGAAGAATAATACTTCTGAGGTAATGAATAGGATTATTCCTCAGCGAAGCCCAATAGTTACATTAAAAGTGTGTAGACCCTGAAATGTGCCCTCGCGGGATACATCTCGTCATCATTGATACATGATTATAAGTATACAGATAAATCTTAGTAGTAGTAAATTGGGGTCAAGTAAATGAAATCATTTGATAATTCCAGTCATTAATATAAGGGCTGTGAATGAACCCAGGATTGGTCAAGGTCTTACATCTACTAGATGGAAAGGATGATTTTTGTGCATTAGTTAACTTCTCTAGAGTATAAAGTTGAGAGAACTGCAAATACGTATGATTGAATGATGGCCACTGCTGATTCAAGAAGGAGAAGAAGAAGTTGGACAATAATTAATAGGTTAATCATTATGATTGATAAGCTTTGGCCGGTGTTTCCTAAGAGTGTTATTAGTAAATGCCCAGCAATTATATTGGCGGATAGTCGGATAGCTAGAGTTCCTGGTCGGATAACATTTCTGATTGTTTCAATACATACTATAAATGGTATAAGAACAGGGGGAGTACCCTGGGGCACAAGATGGGCAAGTATATGGATAGTATGATTGATTCATCCAAAGATTATAAAGGTCAATCATAGGGGTAATGCTAATCCTAGAGTTAATACTATATGACTTGTTCTAGTGAAAATGTAAGGGAATAAACCTAGGAAATTATTTATTAGAATAAAGGAGAACAGTGATACAAAGATGAGGGTTCTTCCTTTAGAGGTAGGGCCTAGGAGTGTCTTGAATTCCTTATGTAGTGTTAAAGTAATCTTTATTCATAATATATTAAGCCGAGATGGGATTAATCAGAATATTGAAGGAATCAGAATTAAGCATATTAATCTTCTTATTCAATTAAGGGATAATCTTCAGTTGGAAGAGGGGTCAAAGGATGAAAATAAGTTTATAAGCATTTTCAGTTAACTTTAGTTGATGGTTTAGGTATTAATTTATCAGGTTTTTGTTGGTATAAAAAGGTATAAAAGTTGAATGAGTTAAGAATGATGAAAATTGTACTAAAGAATACTAAAAGGGTTAATCAATTCAAAGGAGCTATTTGTGGAATTAAAAATTAATATTGCATATTTACTTCAGCCTGACAAACTAATGTTATTATTTTAACTAAATTTTTCCATTAGAAGTAAGTGCGAGTTTACTATTTGAAGGTTTAAGAGACCATTGCTTGCTTTCAGCCATCTAATGAAAGTTGAATGATTTTATTGATTCATTTGATGAAGAATTCAGGAGAAATTCTTTCAATGACAATAGGTATAAAACTATGATTAGCACCGCAAATTTCTGAGCATTGCCCATATAATAAACCAGTTCGGTTAGATATAAAATTAGTTTGGTTCAATCGGCCAGGAGTAGCATCAATTTTAACTCCGAGAGATGGAATTGTTCATGAATGAATCACGTCTGCTGCTGTTACTAGTATACGGATTTGGGTTTTGAAGGGGATAGTGATTCGGTTATCAACGTCTAATAGTCGAAAGTTCCATGATTTTAATTCGTTAATTGGAATTATGTATGAGTCGAATTCAATATTCTTGAAATCAGAATATTCATAAGATCAGTATCATTGATGCCCAATTGTTTTAATGGTAAGGAGAGGGTTATTTGTTTCATCTAAAATATAAATTAGTCGAAGAGATGGCAATGCAATAAAAATAAGGGTAATTGCAGGCAAGACAGTTCAGATGATCTCAATCAATTGACCTTCCAGAAGATAGCGATGGATATATTTATTGAAAAATAGCCTGATTATCAATTGTCCAACTAAAATTGTAATGATGGTTAAAACTAGTAAAGCATGATCATGAAAAAAGGCTAGTTGTTCCATTAGTGGAGAAGATCCATCTTGGATAAGTAGGGTTTTTCAGGTTGCTATTTCTAAAAAAAGATCAACCTTTGTATATGGGGTTTAAGTCCATTGCACTGTTCTGCCATATTAGAAGTTAGCAGAAAGTATTGGAAGTTCAGAATATCTATGTTCAGCAGGAGGCATAGATTGCAGTCATTCAATGGAAGATGATATATTTAAGGGAAGAATTCTTTTCCGTTGAACTGAGAAAGCTTCTCAAATGATGAAGATAAGGAATAGGACTCCGATTAGGGAAATTATGGATCCTACAGAAGATACAATATTCCATAAGGTATAGGCATCTGGGTAGTCTGAATAACGGCGAGGTATACCACCAAGACCTAAGAAATGCTGGGGAAAGAAGGTTAAATTAACTCCTGTGAATATGATTAAGAATTGAGTTTTGCATATCTTTTCGTTAAGGGATAGGCCTGTGAAAAGAGGGAATCATTGAACAAATCCACCTATGATAGCAAATACAGCTCCTATAGATAAAACATAATGAAAATGAGCTACAACATAGTAAGTGTCATGTAGGATAATGTCAATAGAGGAATTAGCTAAGACTACTCCTGTTAAACCTCCCACGGTAAATAGAAATACAAATCCCAAGGCTCATAATATAGATGGGGAGTAGTTGATTTGAGCACCATGGAGTGTGGCTAGTCAACTAAAAATCTTGATTCCTGTGGGAACAGCAATGATTATAGTTGCTGAAGTGAAATAAGCCCGGGTGTCTACATCTATTCCAACCGTAAACATATGATGGGCCCAAACAACGAATCCTAGGAGTCCAATTGCTATTATAGCATAAATTATTCCTAAACTACCAAATGCCTCCTTTTTTCCTCTTTCTTGTCTAATAATATGGGAAATTATACCAAATCCTGGCAAGATGAGAATGTATACTTCTGGGTGACCAAAGAATCAGAATAGATGCTGATAGAGAATTGGATCTCCACCTCCTGCGGGGTCGAAGAATGAGGTATTAAGGTTTCGATCTGTTAAAAGTATGGTAATAGCACCTGCAAGAACAGGGAGGGAAAGTAATAGAAGAAGGGCAGTAATAGCAACTGCCCATACAAATAGAGGTATACGATCAAAAGATATCCCGGCTGGGCGTATATTAATGACTGTAGAAATAAAATTGACAGCTCCCAGGATTGAGGAAACTCCGGCCAAGTGGAGACTAAAGATGGCTAAATCTACAGAAGAACCTCTATGGGCAATATTAGATGAGAGTGGGGGGTATACTGTTCATCCAGTTCCTGCACCATTTTCTACAATTCTTCTTATGATTAAAAGAGTTAATGAAGGTGGAAGTAGTCAAAATCTTATGTTATTTATACGAGGGAAAGCTATGTCAGGGGCCCCTAGTATCAAGGGTACAAGTCAATTCCCGAAACCGCCGATTATGATGGGCATTACCATAAAGAAAATTATGATGAATGCATGGGCGGTAACAATAACATTATAAATCTGATCATCTCCGATAAGGGTTCCAGGATTTCCTAGTTCTGAGCGGATTAGTATTCTGAGGGATGTTCCTACTATTCCTGCCCATGCACCAAAAATCAAGTAAAGCGTGCCAATATCCTTATGGTTTGTTGAAAATAGTCACTTGTTCGGTAGTATGGCTGAGATTAATAGGCAATAAATTGTAAATTTATCTACGAATTGAATTCTTCTACCAAAGGCTTGATAGTCAAAAGTAATGATGTTAAATTGCAAATTTAAAGGTAAATAGTTTTTCAAGCCTTGCTGTAACTACCGAAATCCATAATTTTAATTTTTTAATTTAGATAGGGATTTTCAGCCGTCAAGGCTTAGAGCCCTCTCTGTTTACAACTTTGAAGGTTGTTAGTTTGTTTTTAACTTAAATCCTTAGTTAGATAAAGTTAAATAGGAATGTGCATCTAAAGAGTCTTGATAGGGAAATGAAGTTAATTAGATAGATGAGGAATCTCCTTAATTTTTTTGATGGGATTTTTCTTTCTGAAGATTGAATAATTAAAGATGACAGAATAAGCCGAACATAGACGAATAGTATGATAAGAGTCAGGATGATGAGGAGGAATGCTAAAATAGGGAAATTTTCAATAATTATCCAATTAATGGTAAATCATTTAGGTAAAAACCCTAGGAATGGGGGGAGTCCCCCTAGGGATAGGAAGTTGATTATCAATGAGATTTTATTGATTTTGTTTTGGTTTATGAAGAATGCCAATTGATTAATGAATATTAGTTTTCCATGAGTGAAAATGGATGTAATATTGATGGTAATAATCAAGTAGATTAAAAGATAAATAAATCAGATTGATGTAGAAATCAGTATTGCTGACAGTATTCAAGCAATATGATTGATGGAGGAATAGGCTATAATTTTTCGTAGTCTAATTTGGTTAAATCTCATGATTGTTCTGACAATTAAAGAGGCTAGAATGATGATAATTATGAATCTGGTATTAGGGTTTCTCATAATTAGAATACATATGGGGGCAATTTTTTGTCATGTGAGAAGAATCATACAGTTTATTCAATTTAGTCCTTCTATGACTTCAGGGAATCAATAATGGAAAGGGGCTGCTCCTAGCTTAGTGAGTAAGGCTGAATTTAATAAGGTTTCTTTAGCTAAGCTTATCTGGGGGGAGACAAGTTCAGTTGAAATCATTATTAAGATGAGGGAAAGCAGCAGAATTAGGGAGGCTATAGCTTGGGTTAGGAAGTATTTTAATGATGCTTCTGAGGAATATATGTTTTTTGTTGAGTTGAATAGGGGGATAATGGATAAGAGGTTAATCTCTAATCCCATTCATATACCAAATCATGAGTAGGAGGAGATTGCAATTAAAGTTCCTAGGATTATTGAATTAAAGAATACAATTTTATAAAATTTTAAAATTAAAAAGAGAAAGATTTAGGCTTTCATGCTTAGGGTATGAACCTAATAGCTTATTTAGCTTATCTTTTTATGTTTTATTATAGGATGTATAAGGGTTTTTGATGCTCTAGGAGGTAGTTTGAATCTACCAAACATAATAGTGGGAGTTTTCTACATAATTTACCCTATCAAGGTAACCCTTTTCATCAGGCACACTACT